TCTCAAATATCCGTGATCATGAGACATATAATTATCACTATAAATAAGAACCATAATTCCAACAGTAGTGATTAATATTGACATAATAGAAGTAAGTGGATCAATCAAGTATCCGAATTCTAAAGAAAAATCATTATTGATAATCCAAGACCATACATATTGATAGACAGAACTGCTATTTATTTGCTGAATAGACAGATTCATGGAAAAAATCATGACTATACTTAACAATAAAACGCTTTGAAAAGCCCACATACGACGAATACTTTTTGTTGCCGTCGGAAAAAGAAGAAGTCCCAACCCTATTAACATAGGAACTGGAAGTGGAAGAAAAGGTATTATCCACGCATATTGATATATCTGTTCCATAAAAAAAGTTTTTTATTCTTAATTAATTGTTTCCGATTCACCGGATTTTACTTCTTTCGAAAAAAAGTCAATAAAAAAATCAATATATGCACTAACTTATTTAATAATTTTAGATTAGTATTTATTCTGAGTCTTTTCAAAATCGTTCAAATATTCAAAACAAGAAGTTATAATTGCTCAAATGATATGACCAAGCGACATATAAAAACAAATACTTATAATAGGAAAATCTAAATTCTTATTATTATTACGATAAATTATCATAATAATAAGAATTTAGATTTGTAGAGCAAGGATAAAAATTTGGGCTAAAAAGAGTACTTGATGCTGATATGAATTATAGGATTAACTAAGGTCATCGGTCTAATGAAATAAAAACTCTTGATTTTAGTTAGTTTATTTCAACTCATTAACTAATTCATTATGGGATTCATTGTTTTCCATTTCAATTTATTAGTAAATTTTAGATTTTAGAAGATTATAGATCTAAAATTTACTTTTTTATCGAGAAAGGATAAAAAATGACTGAGATATTTTTTTATCAAACCACGTATCCTTTAACAGATTTATTACTAGTCTCACTCGAATTTTAAAATTGAATTTAGGTGTATTTTTTATCAAAACAAAAAAACTCAATTTATTAGGCAAAAGTTTACAAGCCTTTGAAGTATTTTATTACATGTAAATAAAGTATAGAATAACAAAAATAAAAGTCTTTTAGGTTTTTTATTGATTTTATTAAGTTTGATTGATTTTTATGCCATAGCAGATTCTAAAGATATAACTTTGAGAGATAAACAACGAGAACTAAAAGTTCCAAACGAAAAAATTTAGGTTTTACAAATAGTGTATGGAATCAAAATTTTGTTATTTCGAGTAATTTTTGATCCAATTTTCACGGATCTTTGACATATCTATATTTCTTTTTTTTTTTTTGAATAGAATCTTATTTAGAGAAAAAATAGATAATGAATAAGAAATAATAATTTGTTTTGAACAATAGATGTCTTTCACATCCAACTATAACAATGAGTAACTTCTTCATTTTAAAATGGCAGTTCCAAAAAAACGTACTTCGATATCAAAAAAGCGTATTCGTAAAAATATTTGGAAAAGGAAAGGATATTGGGCAGCGTTAAAAGCTTTGTCATTAGGGAAATCTCTTTCTACCGGGAATTCAAAAAGTTTTTTTGTACGACAAACAAATAAGTCCTAAAATATTGGAATAATTTGTGAATTTCAAAGTTAATATAAAATTAACAATTGGTAGTCCCTATTCTAATCAATATGAAATAGACTCTTAATTATAAGATTATAAGATAAGATGTCTAAAAGAAGAATTCTTCCGTTTTCTGAATTCTAAAAATTTTTTTTTAGTATATTTTCACTCAGATTTTGGTGGTGTGGTGGGGAGTCTTATTTTCCCCATCGACCTTTACAAAAATAAAAAAATTTTCTCTTTCTCGGGAAGGGCAGATATAAGATTTTTAGTTCAAATTAATTAATTGTTGAAACTAATGGATTTCATGTTAAAAATTTTTGGATAATTTTCTGACTTCTTAATTTATTGTATTTACTATAGGTAATGTATTTAACATAAAAAGAACTTAATTGTTGAGATATTATATATATGTACAAATAATGTGTCAATTTGGAGTAATCCAAAATAGGCATATTTTGGATTCATTTAGAAAATTAATTTTTGTCTGAAATTTTGAAATCAGATAAACCAGAAATAATGACAATAAAAGTAAAAAAAATGATTCTATCGAAAGAATTATCTAGTTGCAAGAGTTGTTTTTTAGAATAGGATAAACTACGTTAAAGCCTTAAGATAAATAAACCGGACACCCTAAAGGAAAATAAATGAAACTAATGAACCTTCAAATTGACTTTTGAACTAGTTTTTTTATCAATTTGAATCTTTACTAAAAAAAACTTATTTGATTGAATTGACTTTTTCAATCTCGACGATTGAATATAAATAGGCTATTATGAGTTCGAGCAAGCCGCTATGGTGAAATCGGTAGACACGCTGCTCTTAGGAAGCAGTGCTAGAGCATCTCGGTTCGAGTCCGAGTGGCGGCATGCCATCTTCTAAAAGAGATCCAATAGATAGATAGATCCTATA